ACTATCAAAACTAAAGAAACTCAAAACTAAAAAACAACTTATTGCTTCGTATTGTCGAGATCCCAAGAAACAGTCACTATATGACTGAATCAATCATATAGTTGTAGCAACTGAAATTCTTTTCATAAAAAAAGAAATCTGATTATGAATTGTGAAACAAAAAAAAGGGATGTGGAAAAATGGAAGGATGATAGAAAGAGAGAATAAAGATCTCAATGATATAGGATTCCCATATGTATGGTTTATGAAGAATCACCCCATAAAAAAGGCAGTGTTATAAAGCATCAACATCAATATAAAATAAAGATACAAAATATACAATTACAATATCATAAGAAATATACTAAGAAATATACAAATAAAAAATAGAAGAAAATATAATAAAAAGAAATAGAATATAAAGAAATTCAATTTAAATAATAATAATCTAAATAATCTAATCAATATGGATAATAGAGTCTATTATCTATCTAAAAATATAGAAAAAATAGATGAATAATTTCATCGAGCTTCGGGTTAAGAAAAACTGAGGAGATTGACTCGGAAACAAATAACAGATTTTGTTGGGAGCTCCATTGCAGAGTTCAGGCCTAAGCATAAATGGAGAAGCTATGGGAACGATGGAACCTGTGACTACATAGGATTTTGTTGAAAACGAATCAATCCTAATGATTCATTGGGTAGGATGGCGGAATGAACCAAGAAAAAATGGATTTCTTCTGAAGGGTCATGAATTGACCCTACAAATGAAGGAGAAAAGAGTCAATATTCGCCCGCGAACCCTTTTTCTAGTTTTATTTAATTTAAGAATTTCATTTATTGGATGACTTTTGGCGTGATTCAATAGAGGTAAAGTAAAATACTTTAGAAAATTTGATAAAAGAAGCATTATATATAAACAAACACGCCTAGTTATCTAGTTATATATACATCTACCTATGTAACAAATTCAATATAAAAAAAATTAAAATGAGTATATTCTTTCTTTTGATAAAATGAAATACATAAATACATGTGTATATGTAAGATTATTGAATCATTTCATTCGCGAGGAGCTGGATGAGAAGAAACTCTCATGTCCGGCTCTGCAGTAGAGATGGAATTCAGAAACAACCATCAACTATAACCCCAAAAGAACCAGATTTCGTAAACAACATAGAGGTAGAATGAAGGGAATATCTTGCCGAGGCAATCATATTTGTTTTGGCAGATACGCTCTTCAGGCACTTGAACCTGCTTGGATCACAGCTAGACAAATAGAAGCAGGGCGAAGAGCAATGACACGATATGCGCGTCGTGGTGGAAAGATATGGGTACGTATCTTTCCCGACAAACCTGTTACAGTAAGACCTACGGAAACACGTATGGGTTCGGGCAAGGGATCCCCCGAATATTGGGTATCCGTTGTTAAACCGGGCCGAATACTTTATGAAATGAGTGGAGTATCAGAAACTGTAGCCAAAGCAGCTATGGAAATAGCTGCATGCAAAATGCCTATACGAACTCAATTTGTTATTTCAGGATAAGTAAACAAAAATAAAAGAAAGTAAAAGAAAGGAGTATTGAGAATGAAAAAACAACCGCGGATTTCTTTATCTCTGGACAGACAATATTTCTTTTTCCCTATATCCCTTGCATTGAAATCAGAGATTACAATAAAAATGATATGATTCAACCTCAGACCCTTTTGAATGTAGCGGATAACAGTGGAGCTCAAGAATTGATGTGTATTCGAATCATAGGAACTAGTAATCAACGATATGCTCATATTGGCGATGTTATTGTTGCTGTAATCAAAGAAGCAGTGCCCAACATGCCTCTAGAAAGATCAGAAGTAATTAGAGCTGTGATTGTACGCACGTGTAAAGAACTCAAACGTGACAACGGCATGATAATACGATATGATGACAATGCAGCGGTTATCATTGATCAAGAAGGAAATCCAAAAGGAACTCGAATTTTTGGTGCGATTGCTCGGGAATTGAGACAGTTGAATTTTACTAAAATAGTTTCATTAGCACCCGAAGTCTTATAGATGAAAATAGGATAGATATATCCTATATTTCTATATATTCTATAACATATATATATATATAGATAGAATATAGAAAAGATAGAATATAGAAAATAGAAATAAATATAAATAGAAAGAAGAATTATAATAATAGAAATAGAATATTCAAATATCTGAAATAGATCCGATTAATAGATTGTGTCTCATGCATGTACTTTTAATTTCTAATAATTTTTGATAATTTAAGAATGAAAAAAAAAAAAAACAAATGAAAATAAAACAAAAAAGAAGCATGTTGATTATATTAAAATGAGGAGGCACCAATAACTATAGTTCGTCATGGGTAGGGACATTATTGCCGATATAATAACTTCTATAAGAAATGCTGACATGGATCAAAAGGGAAGAGTTCAAATAGTATCTACTAATATCACTAAAAACATTGTGAAAATACTTTTACGAGAAGGTTTTATTGAAAACGTTCGAAAACATCAAGAAAGTCAAAAAAATTTCTTGGTTTCAACTTTACGACATAGAAAGACTAGGAAAGGTAATAAAATAATTTTAAAGCGTATAAGCCGACCTGGTCTACGAATCTATTCCAACTATCAACGAATTCCTAAGATTTTAGGTGGAATGGGAATTGTAATTCTTTCTACTTCTCGAGGTATAATGACAGATCGAGAAGCTCGACTAGAAAAAATTGGAGGAGAAATTTTGTGTTATATATGGTGATTCTCCTGGGTACCCTAATTTTCTCTCGAACTTACTATTTGTAAAATAGAGAGGAGAAGTTAATTATAGAACTCTTCCTCTATTAGTTGATACTTAAAGGGGGTTCCCTGGAATGAAAGAACAAAAATTGATTCATGAGGGTTTAATTACTGAATCACTTCCCAACGGTATGTTCCGAGTTCGGTTAGATAATGAAGATTTAATTCTAGGTTATATTTCAGGGAGAATCCGGCGCAGTTTTATACGTATACTACCCGGAGATAGGGTCAAAATCGAAATGAGTCGTTATGATTCAACCAGGGGACGTATAATTTATAGACTTCGCAAAAAAGATTCAAACGATTAGATCATTCTTTTCAACATCCTTTTCGTAGGGATATAATTCGAAGTTCAAAAATGCAATAAACTTATTTTTGTTTCAAAAAAAAAAATAGATTCCGAATGAAGGTAAGGAATGATCAATATGAAAATAAGGGCTTCTGTTCGTAAAATTTGTGAAAAATGTCGCCTGATTCGTAGGCGGGGGCGAATTATAGTCATTTGTTCCAATCCGAGACATAAACAGAGACAGGGGTAATCCTTCTCAAGTTCTAAATCAATAACTTTTTCAAAGAAAAACCCATGTACATGTAAAAAGAAAGAAGAAAGGATTCGTTTTCATATGAAATGGATATCCGCGTATCTTTCTGTAGATTTCTGATTCTTCTTTCTTTTTCTTTTATTCTTATGAATATGATATAATAAAATATGACAAAACCTATAGCAAAAATTGGTTTACGTAAGAATGCACGTATTGGTTCACATAAGAATGAACGTAGAATACCAAAAGGAGTTATTCATGTTCAAGCGAGTTTCAACAATACTATTGTAACTGTTACAGACGTACGAGGTCGGGTGGTTTCTTGGGCTTCTGCAGGTACTTCTGGATTCAGAGGCACAAGAAAAGGAACACCCTATGCTGCTCAAGCAGCAGCATTTAATGCTATTCGTACAGTCGTTGAACAGGGTATGCAACGAGCAGAAGTTATGATAAAGGGTCCAGGTCTTGGAAGAGATGCGGCATTACGAGCCATTCGTAGAAGTGGGATGCTATTAAGTTTCGTACGTGATGTAACACCCATGCCGCATAATGGATGTCGCCCCCCTAAAAAAAGACGTGTGTAGAAATAAGAATTCAAGAGATTTCAAGAGAAATAAATGATTCAATGATCTGATCCAATAATCATAAAGAAAAGAAAAATAATACTATGGTTCGAGAAGAAGTAGCAGGATCCACTCGAACACTACAGTGGAAATGTGTTGAATCAAGAGTAGACAGCAAGCGTCTTTATTATGGTCGTTTCGTTCTGTCCCCGCTTATGAAAGGTCAAGCCGATACCATAGGTATTGCCATGCGAAGGGCTTTACTTGGAGAAATAGAAGGAACATGTATCACACGTGCAACATCTGAAAATGTGCTGCATGAATATTCTACGATAGCAGGTATTGAAGAATCAGTACATGAGATTTTAATAAATTTGAAAGAAATTGTATTGAGAAGTAATCTCTATGGAGTTAGGGGTGCATCCATTTGCGTCAGAGGTCCCAAATACATAACAGCTCAAGATATCATCTCACCACCTTCTGTAGAAATAGTTGACACGACACAGCATATAGCTAACCTGACAGAACCAATTGATTTGTGTATTGAATTACAAATCAAGAGAGATCGCGGGTATCGTATGAAATTCACAAACGACTCTCACGATGGAAGTTATCCTATAGATATTGTATCCATGCCCGTTCGAAATGCGAATCATAGTATTCATTCTTATGGGAATGGGAATGAAAAACAAGAGATACTCTTTCTAGAAATATGGACGAATGGAAGTTTAACTCCTAAAGAAGCACTTTATGAAGCTTCTCGTAATTTGATTGATTTATTGATTCCTTTTCTACATGCAGAGGAAGAGGACATGAATTTCGAGGAAAATGAAAACAGATGGAATCTACCCCCTTTTTCCTTTCAATACAGATTCACCAATCTCAAGAAAAACAAAAAAGGAATTCCATTGACATGTATTTTTATTGACCAATCAGAATTGTCTTCCAGGACCTATAATTGTCTCAAAAGGTCCAATATACATACATTATTGGACCTTTTGAGTCACAGTCAAGAAGATCTTATGAAAATGGAATATTTTCGCATAGAAGATGTAAAACAGATATTGGGCACTCTACAGAAGCATTTTGCAATCAATTTACCTACGAAAAAGTTTTCATTTTGAAGTTTTTAGAAAGAAAAAAGAATAGAATGAGTTTTGAATCTCCGACACGATCCATATATTTGCAGAATAGATCATAATAAGATTGATTGATGTATCTAGGGAAGATCCCCCTTCTGGATCTTCCCTAGATACCTATGTCGTGGTATTTCACGGTTCAATCAATTTGAAAAAGACCTAAAGTTAGGGATTTCTCAATAGGTAAAGTTGCTCCAATACCTAACCAAAGAGCTACTGCGGTACCGATCAAAAAGACTGTTGTAGCTACTGGACGACGGAATGGATTTTGGAATTTATTGACATTCTCCAAAAAAGGTACTGTCAATAATCCTATTGGTACTGAAACCATTAAAAGAACACCCAATAACTTATTTGGTACTGTGCGAAGTATTTGAAATACGGGAAAGAAGTACCATTCGGGTAATATTTCCAACGGAGTTGCAAATGGATCCGCGGGTTCACCGATCATTGACGGCTCTAGAACTGCTAGGCCCACACTACATGCAATAGTGCCTAGAATTACTACTGGAAAAATATATAAAAGATCATTGGGCCATGCGGGTTCTCCATAATAATTATGCCCCATCCCTTTAGCCAATTTAGCTCTTAATACGGGATCATTCAAATCAGGTTTCTTTGTTATTTGGATAGGTGAATTCTTGTGGATTCATCCCCCAAAGGAACCGGACATGATAATTTTTTATCATCCGGCTCGAGCAAGAATAAAAAGAATCACAGAAATAGATCCATAGAAAATCTCTAGTTCATACATATCTACATATATAATGTAGAATGACTTTATGTAAGAAAAGATTTATCAAATTCCATTTCCCCGAGTTGCAACGATTCATTGCAAAGAATTCAGTTCTGGCAACAAGGAAATGCTCAATATCCAAGTAGGCTTACAAATTCGATCATGATCAAGTGCTTTTTGGATTGTCTCATGTCTTTTGGTTGGTATTTATCCCCACAGCATCTCGATTTTATTACATATACATACAAAAATACAAAGTTTTTACTTGTTACTAATAAAGTCTAGCCCTGTTCTTCCTTAGATCCCTTATTTCACTCCGATAGTATCAAAGATCGGGGTCGATGCAGAGGAAATGAATGCATCTACATACTATAAGAAACTTACTAAGATTACTATCAAATTAATATGAAATACTAATACTCTCAATTACTAATTACTATAATTAGAATAAATTTACTATAAAAAATAGAAAAAAAAATAAAAATCAAACAAAGTGGAATAGATAGAACATTGGATCATGGATCATGCCACATCACTTATTCTAGGGATCTTACGGAGCCTGTTCATGCATGACATAATTCGGGTATGATCATAGAAAAGATTCTCCTCAAGCGAACCACCCTATCCTATGCTACATAAAGGGACTTACGTGATGGTTGGATGCGGAGACACATTGGGTTGTGAATTCCAACATGGCGGATAAAATCATATATCTGCATGGCCCAATCAATAGTTCAAGTCACACACTCCCATAATCCATCCTCTTTAGGAAAATATACTTCAACGATTCGTATCAAATAAACAATACTTCAGAGTTGAAGAGAAGTATCCAAATAACATGCCTTATTTTTCAATAATCCATATTTTTAGCAATGAAAGACTCTTGTTCCTCCCCTATATTATAAATTACAAATATCTGTGATCTGCCTTCTCTATAAAGGACCCGAAATACCTTGCTTACGTATCATTGGAAAGTGCATTAACATAAATACGGCAGTAAGAAGAGGCAATACAAAAGTATGTAAACTATAAAAACGAGTCAAAGTGGATTGGCCCACACTAGCACTTCCACGTAATAATTCTACCAAAGGCGATCCTATTATAGGAATAGCTTCAGGCACGCCTGTTACAATTTTTACTGCCCAATAACCAATTTGGTCCCGAGGTAAGGAATAACCAGTTACGCCAAAAGATGCGGTCAATACAGCCAGAACCACCCCTGTAACCCAAGTTAATTCGCGGGGTTTTTTAAACCCACCCGTAAGATACACACGAAATACGTGCAAGATCATCATTAGAACCATCATACTTGCTGACCATCGATGAACTGATCGAATTAACCAACCAAAGTTGGCCTCAGTCATTATGTATTGAACAGAGGAAAAAGCCTCTGTAACAGTTGGACGATAGTAAAAGGTCATAGCAAAACCCGTAGCTACTTGTACTAAAAAACAAGTAAGCGTAATCCCTCCTAGACAATAAAATATGTTGACATGAGGAGGAACATATTTACTAGTTATATCATCTGCAATCGCTTGAATCTCGAGACGTTCCTCGAACCAATCATATACTTTATTGAGATAGGTAACCCAAGAAAGACTCCCCCTCTGAGAACCGTATATGAGAATTTCATCTCGTACGGCTCAAGCCGAAATACACAAATACTGGTTTCAACGGATATGGAATAGAGAGTTTACAACTTCTTGGGACTTAGCCGCTTGACTCGATTTGACCCAAAGATACGAAGTAAGAAAAATCCGGAATCTCTTCTTTGTGATGATAATGCCAAGAAATACAATCTCAAGTTGGCTCATCCATCTTTCTTTATTTTAATCGTGACAGGCCTCTTGAATCTTCTCTTCCCCTATTTTTTTTCTTTTTTTGATAGGAATTCTCTTGTTGAGACCCTATGAATCAATTGAAACCTCAGATTCATACTAGAACCACGATGATTTAAGAAAGCCAAAGCTAAACTCAAAGGTTCTCTGAGTAAAAACCATTTGATCATCACTTCTTCAATGAATGTAATGACTCAAAAAAATCTAGAGAAAGAGTTTTCTTTCGGTCAAAAGAAGTCTGAAGGAAAAAATTGTTGGATTTAGAAAAGACCTATTTCCATTTTTTTTTTTAGTCCGGTTGCGAGGTCTGAATAATAGGTATGAATCATAGTTCAAATATTTCTTTTCTTGATCTATTCTATATAGTCCGTGCTCCAGAGACTAGAATAAATATCTGACGAGGTAGAATCATCTTGATAGAGATGACAGGTCCATTCTCTGTATTATCAATAGGATCAATTATAACAAGTCACACGCTCATATTCCGGAAATGAAATATCAAAACAAATAAATTTCACGATCGAACTACCAGAATAATGGTCTATAAATCCAAGTCTTAGGTAATCTTAAGTTGAAGTATTAAGTATTTTAAGCATTAAATAAGTCTAAGTAAAATAATCTGTTTTTATTGAAAAACTAGGACCTCCTAGTTTTTACGAACTAATTAATTGAAATTCCATCCAGTAAAACAGATGAATTATAAATTTCCAAAATAATAGATAGAAATATTGCAAATAGAGCCATTGCGACTCCCATAAGTGGTGTAGTCCCCCACCCTGGAGCTACTTTTCCATATTCCGAATTCAATGGTTTCAATAAACTCCCTACGTCAGTTCGTCTTGGTCCAGATCTAGAACTACTCTCAACGGTTTTTGTAGCCATAAATCCTCTTTCATCATGGGTTGAAATCTGTTGACTTTGTATACCATTCCGTTGTAGTTGTAAATAAACGACATTATCGTGATCCATTGTGATCTTGAAATTATCGAAAAAATGGAAACAGCAACCCTAGTCGCCATCTCCATATCCGGTTTACTTGTAAGCTTTACTGGGTACGCCTTATATACCGCTTTTGGGCAACCCTCTCAAAAATTAAGAGATCCCTTCGAAGAACATGGGGACTAGTTCTAGTTGAAGTAATGAGCCCCCATATGAATATTGGGGGGCTCATTACTTCAATGGAAATAATGAAAAATCATTTCATTTTTTTAGTTGGAACTTTAGGTGGTTCTCGAAAAAAGATAGCGAAAAAAATTATCCCTAAAGTCGAAACTAAGAGGAATGTATAAACCAATGCTTCCATAGATTCGATCGTGGTTTACAATTATAGCTTCCACACCTATTCATTTTGGATCATTTACTAAATAAATAGTAAATTGAGATTTACTATTTACTATTACTATATATAATCTATTTTATAGTATATATATACTATAAAATAGATTATAACTATATATATATAGTTATAGTCATATCTTATTACTATTCTATATTATTATTCTATTATTGTTCTATTTCTTCTATATTTCTATTGTATTATTCTTAATTCTATTTCATTTCTAATTTTTCTATATTATTCTATTTATATCTATTTAGACATAAAAAAAAAAATAGAGGCAAAAGATGGCAAGGGAATTTTGTATCAGACTACTTGTCTCCTTGTAGTTGGATCTCCAATTTTTTGGAATGCTCCAAATTCCACTTGAGCATCCAAATCTGGATCAATACCGGCAAAAACATCTCTGAACAAGGTTCTTGCGCCGTGCCAAATGTGTCCGAAAAAGAAGAGCAAAGCAAACGTAGCATGCCCAAAAGTGAACCAACCCCTTGGACTGCTACGAAAAACACCATCGGATTTCAAAGTAGCCCGGTCTAATTCAAAAATTTCACCTAATTGGGCACGTCTAGCATATTTTTTCACAGTAGCAGGATCACTATAAATGACTCCATTGAGTTCGCCACCATAGAATTCGACAGTTACCCCTACTTGTTCAACACTATACTTGGATTCTGCCCTTCTAAAAGGAACATCGGCCCTCACAATCCCGTCTCCATCTACCAAAACTACCGGAAATGTTTCAAAAAAGGTAGGCATACGACGTACAAAGAGTTCGCGACCTTCTTTATCTCTAAATACGGGGTGCCCTAACCACCCAACAGCTATTCCATCTCCGTTATCCATTGAGCCTGCTCTGAATAATCCCCCTTTCGCCGGATTATTACCAATGTAATCGTAAAAAGTTAATTTTTCGGGAATTTTAGACCAAGCTTCCGATAAGCTCAGATTTTCGGCTAGTCCGGCCCCAACTCTTCGATATATTTCTTGCTGGAAGTACCCCTGATCCCACTGATAACGAGTGGGGCCAAATAATTCGATTGGGGTAGTTGCTGAACC